GCAAAGGACGGAGCTTGTCGATACTTGATTTATAGAATACATAGTTCTATAAAAGACTGTAAGTTGTTTTCTCAAAATCGGGTTCTGTTTGGGTTCTGGGTAGCGGCCCAAACAGATATACCAATAGGGATGAGGTAAGGCTTACTTATTAATTCCAGAACTACGAAAGTAAGAGGTCAGAAATCTTGGTATCCAAAGGTTCCTAAAGGACATTCCATTTTTGCTCCTAGGATTGAAGAAAAGATTATACGAAAGACTATCAAGACTTCCTAATTATCTTACACTACCTACACTAACGTAGGGTCTACTGACTCTGTCTGGAATTAGATTGGATAGACTGATGGGAAATCAATTTAGGAGTTGTGGAAAGGACTGAAGATACTTTGTATCCATACTTACGAGAGACTCCGAGTACTCAAACATTCAATCAGGATGGTTGGTCGGCTCTTATCTTATAGAATAACAGAGTCAAAGTAAAAAAAAAAAAAAAGATTTCTTTGGTCGTGTAAGGAGATTACAAAAAAAATGTATGTAATAATGGTAGTGATGTCTCCCCATTCTTTCACAGAAAGAAAGACAGTAAGGCTTAGATCAAATAGGAAATGTAGGTATCCAATAGATAGTTATCTATCTTGATGGTATATTTTTTTTTTATTTTTGCTTATGAAAGAAAGGTAACAAAACAAACAATAGGTCTTACTATTCCCACATGTTCCATTAGGAGCATTACTTTGCAATTTGCAAGGAAAAGGTGTGTGTATCATATTTTTACTTAATACTTCCCAATTCTACCAGAAATCCTATAAAGAATCTGTTACGAGTGGATTCATTGAATTGGTTCATCAATAGCCTTAAGTCAGAATCCTATTTTGACTCTGCGCCATTGATTCTACTATGATTATTGATCAATAATGGAATAATTCCTTCATAGAAATAGGAGATATAATTCACATGGATATAGTAAGTCTCGCTTGGGCTGCTTTAATGGTAGTCTTTACATTTTCCCTTTCACTCGTAGTATGGGGAAGGAGTGGACTCTAGGTATATTAATAATTGATTGAGTAATCGATTGAGTAATCGATTGAGTAATCGATTGAGTAATCGAATTGTATCAATTGTTTAATTGATCATTTTGCATTGATCGTTTTTCGAAGCTTTATTTTTAAAAAGCTTGTCTCTCTTTCAAAATTATACTGGAAAGACAATAATGAATAATAACCATTCGATCAAACAACGAATGATTCCTATAGTTTAGTTGTATTTCAAAACTCAAATCTACGCATGATAGGAAATTTTTTCCAACCGAATTCCTCCTAAATATTCTGTTTGGATAAACCTGTTCTTACCAGAATTATGGATATTACAACGAGAAAAAACCAATCCCTAGTTTTTTCTTTATTTGTTTCTCTCTTTCTTTACTTTCACTGTTCTAAGAACAAATCGTTCTGCTATTAGATTACGACGATACTTACTTTCTACTGGAAGTGACTAGTGGTTGTCCAAAGAGGTTCTACACATAATAAAATTAGATCTTTCTTCCGCTGAGTGATCCACCACATATCATACATTTAACATTTTAGACTCCTAGAGATTTTTTTATGCTTTTTTGACTCATCTCATGTCATGTTTAAGCATGAAAAATGGTCCGAGTCCCCTTTACTAATCTTCTTCCTTTCAAAATCTGAAGAAGTTACCATAGAACTTCGTAAATGATCTGTTAATGGCTCAATCAATGACTTCTTGGGATGGGAAATCAAAAAAATTCCTTGGTTTTGTTTTCTTTTGCTATAGTATAGGAATATACTATTCTTCCTCTATTGATTCTTTTGATGGATCCCGGAACCTATATATAAAATTATAAGAAACCTAGGAATTAGAAGAATTGGCCTTCGATTATTTTGGGTTGATCGAAATCGAGTGGATGTAGCGAAAAAAAGAAATAGAATTAGACTGCTATTTCGATGTACTAGTCTACTATTTAGATTAGATGTACATCTAATACATCATATACATACATATTGTAAATTGATCTGTATAAACCCTCCATTTAGATAAAGTCTATATCTGTATACAATACAACTTTATATGATAATATCATTGTATACAATATTAGATAATATAAAATACTCTAAAGTGTGGTAGAAAGGACTATATATAGTCCTTTCTACCACACTTTATGATTCCAACCAGATCATTTCATTTAAGACTTGGAATTTTCTTTTAATCCCTTTCTTTCATTTCTTCAATCATTGAAAAAAGGATTGATAAGAACTAATAATTCAGATTCAAATTAATCATTTTGACTGACTGTTTTTACGTAGATAATAAGTAAAAAAGCAGTAGGAACTAGAATGAACAGTGCAGTAGCAATAAATGCGAGAATATTGACTTCCATAATTTCATTATTTATTTATTTTTTTCTTCGCAATAACTCGGGATGTAATCCCATAGAGATGAGAAATTTAACTCCTGTAAATTCATTGGGATGAATTGATCCTGATGATACTGAATAGGATCAATATTATGAATAACAATATCTGATCTATCAAATCGATTCATCGTCGAGAATTGAATAGTATAACATGGGAAGATCCTTTATCCATACTAATTACGAAATGGGATTTTTTATTGGATCAGGAATCCCATTGGATTTTTCATCCTCTTCCACTTTTTCTTTTCTATAACCTACTGTCTTCCTTATCTTATACAACTCTCCTTCCTGTGTATTATACTTACAATTATGAGGTATTATATGACCGGTATTCTATGGGTCACACACAGACCCAAACGAGGTGAGATGGAAAAAAAGGGATTAAATAAAAAAGATCAAATATTCCAACAAATTTACTGAAAAGGGTCCTTGCTCGGTCTTTTCTTTTATTTTATTAGTATCCTCTTTCTTGTATTTATTTGTACTGGAATGCATACATCAAAAATGATGTCTGCAATTTGAATGAGAATGAGATAGATTGTTTACAATTAGTCATTGAGGATACACAAACAAAGTCAGAACTAGAAAAGGTGTGGTTTAACCTGAAAAGTACTCTGTCGGGGTAATTATGTTAAGTTCATTGTCCATCGTACAATAAACGAATACCATTTTTGTATGTACTCCCGGTAAAATAGGATCACTCTACTCCATTTCATTGATCAAGAACAATCGAAAAAGAAAGTAAGACGAGGATGGTATCTCTAAAAATACTGAATATAGTAATACCACCAATTGTACTAATGTACATATGATATGTCTCTCCTTTATCAATCGGGAGTAGTGGAAAGATTTGAAATTCCCGTATCCATATTTGTGTGATGATAAATGCGAAATAAAAAACAAAAGAAATAAGGATCCCCACTGGGGATTAGATCTTGCTTCCTGTCCCCCTTTTCCGTGAAAAGAGAGAGATAAATTGATAAATTCACCGGATCCTAGTTCGGGACTGACGGGGCTCGAACCCGCAGCTTCCGCCTTGACAGGGCGGTGCTCTGACCAATTGAACTACAATCCCAGCGAAGTGTATGGCATACATATTCTTAATCTTACATATTCTTAATGTAATCATAAGAACATTCTAGTCCTAGTCGTCGTATTGTAAGAAAGACAGGAATGATATACTGATATCATATCCACATATAATATGGGCTATAGTGAGAGTGACACAGATTACTAGTAACCAATAATTATTTTACGGCCAAAAGTGGATAATCAATCAGAAAAAAGAACTAAACTTTTTTGTTTGCTTTTCATGATACTTTACTTAATTAAGTAAAGTATCATGAATTAGATCCTTAGAAAGATCAGAAAGAGAAAAATAGGGATAGAGAAAAAAAATTGATTCTTTCTCTTTATTTCTACGGATTAGGCATTTCCATTTATGGAAGACAAATTGGTTATATTCATGGAGCGGTGAATTATTGGGCCGAGCTGGATTTGAACCAGCGTAGACATATTGCCAACGAATTTACAGTCCGTCCCCATTAACCACTCGGGCATCGACCCAGGAAGAATTCATTCTAGGCTTATCGATAATCTATGATCAACTTCCTTTCATAGTACCCTACCCCCAGGGGAAGTCGAATCCCCGCTGCCTCCTTGAAAGAGAGATGTCCTGAACCACTAGACGATAGGGGCATATACGCCCGACCATCATCATACTATGATAATAGTATGAGCAGTTTTTTGGAATTGTCAATATAGTCTAATGGTATGACTAGATCCAAAAAATCTTTCCTACTTTCTTTTATGTTATGATTTTTTAGAATTTTTTTCAAAAATTCTAAATAATAATCTTATTTTGGAGTAAATCCAATTTATTGTTCCTGAATGAACTCCTATGCATATACGTATATATTATGTACATATAGTACATATATACATATATGCAGTAGACTCATAATGAAAAAAAAAAATGGCTAATTCATGAATTGAATAAAACGGCCCTTTTAACTCAGTGGTAGAGTAACGCCATGGTAAGGCGTAAGTCATCGGTTCAAATCTGATAAAGGGCTTTTTTTTCCACTAAACTCAAGTTTTAGCCTTCGTTTTTCAGCGGAAAATATCTCTATTATTTTTTCTAAAAAGAAAAGGATAACCACCATTATAACGAATTCTTATTATTCTGACTTTGAGTTAGGAAGTTGAACATTTATTGATTAGCAAAATGAATAATTGCACGTATTAGGAGTAGTCCACCTGTAGTGACATAGTAGTCCTCCTCATGTCTCATTATTCACAAATTTTTTGTCCTGGGACATAACAGAAATATTCTATAATACTCTATATATACAATTCCTATTATTAATCGACAAACCAAGGTGTTCTTATTTCTCCAATGTTCTTATAACACCCACTATCAAATTCTAAATAAAGAAAAAGTAAGTGGACCTGACCCATTGAATGATGACTATATCAGCTATTCTGATATTTAAATTCGATATAGATTAAATTGTATAAGCAGATTTATTTTTATTTACTTAGACCACGCAAAGCAAGAATTTGTCAA